CTTTTGCTTCTCTATTTTCGTTCTTTATCATAAAAGTTTTCCCCCGCCAATGAATGATAAGTGCCTAGGTGAAGTATAGTATAAGATAAGTCAGAAAAGTCTAAGTCTTATTAGTATACTCTTACTATAAGATAAAAGATAAAGACTCTTAAGTCTAAATACTCTTAAGATAAGGCTTTTCTTTTCATATGAATACTTAGTATAACGACTAACGACGAGATTTCTTATCGTTTCTCGCGTGTCTCACGAAAGTTAGAGTAGGTGCGAATTCTCCCAATTTGTGACCGACCATACGATCTGTGATATAAATAGGTAAATGTTCCTTTCCATTATGAATAGCGATTGTATGGCCAATCATTGTGGGTATAATGGTAGATGCCCGAGACCAAGTCACTATGATTTCTTTCTCCTCCCTCCTGTTGAGTTTTTCAATTCTTCCCAATAAATGATTAGCTACAAAAGGATTTTTTTTTAGTGAACGTGTCACGGCTGATTACTCCTTTTTTTACATTTTTTAAATTGGCATTCTATGTCCAATATCTCGATCTTAATCTGAAGTCTAATGATGAATGGAAAAAAGAGAAAATCCTTTAGCTAGATAAGGGAAGGGGCGGATGTAGCCAAGTGGATCAAGGCAGTGGATTGTGAATCCACCATGCGCGGGTTCAATTCCCGTCGTTCGCCCATCACATTATTTCCAATTCCAAAGATTCGATTTTAAATGTTCCTATTTACGGCGACGAAGAATAAAACTATCACTATATTTGTTCCTTTTCCTGCTTCTTCTTCCAAGCGCAGGATAACCCCAAGGGGTTGTGGGTTTTTTTCTACCAATTGGGGCTCTCCCTTCACCGCCCCCATGGGGATGGTCTACAGGGTTCATAACTACTCCTCTTACTACAGGACGCTTACCTAGCCAACACTTAGATCCGGCTCTACCCAAACTTTTTTGGTTCACCCCAACATTACCCACTTGTCCGACTGTTGCTAAGCAGTTTTTGGATATCAAACGGACCTCCCCAGATGGTAATCTTAATGTGGCCGATTTACCCTCTTTTGCAATCAGTTTCGCTACAGCGCCTGCTGCTCTAGCTAATTGTCCACCTTTTCCAAGTGTGATTTCTATGTTATGTATGGCCGTGCCTAAGGGCATATCGGTTGAAGTAGATTCTTCTTTTTTATCAATCAAAACCCCTTCCCAAACTGTACAAGCTTCTTCCAAAGCATACGGCTTTCTAGATGTATATGATGATATCTAGACAGATGGATCTTATATGAATCGTATGATGAAGTACCACGTGAGTGGATATATAGGAATCCAAATCTGCCGAATCACTCATGTTATGATCTTCTACATCCTAGGTCTCCCCGTTCCGTCATCTGGCTTATGTTCTTCATGTAGCATTCAGACCGGATGACTCTATGAAATTACGTCGATACTTCCACATATTACGGGTAACGTAGGAGACATCTCTATTTTTCCCCGGAGGGTCTTTCTAATTACCACTGCTTAACTTTCAATTCGCCTCTGACCATCAAATGAAATGTGAATAACCCGTCCTCCTCTCTTTGAAACAAGGGGCGCTTCCGGTTCTGTGCGCGCTTCAAACAATTTTGTCTTCTCCATATTACCATATCTCTAGAGTCAATAATTTTCTATGAGGAACTACTGAACTCAATCACTTGCTGCCGTTACTCAACAGTTTTCTGTTGAGGTCTATCCCGTAGAGGTACTCCAATTGGATCAGTGATCGATTTCTAGGTTTCGTCGTAAACCTAATTGGTTACTTCCAATTACGTAAATCAATAGTTCAAACCGCACTCAAAGGTAGGGCATTTCCCATTGATATAGGAACTTCTGTACCAGAAACAATGGTATCTCCAATTATAGCCCCTCTGGGATGTAAAATATATCTCTTCTCACCATCCCCATAGTGTATGAGACAAATGTATGCATTTCGATTAGGGTCATATTCTATGGTTACGATTCTACCAGATATCTCTTTTTCATTCCGTCGAAAGTCGATTTTACGGTATAGACGCTTATGACCTCCCCCTCTATGCCCTGCGGTAATGATCCCTCTGGCATTACGACCTTTACCACAACGATGCTGTCCATAGATCAAATTATTTCGTGGATTGGATTTCACTTGACTGTCTATGGCTCCATTGCGTGTGCTCGAGGTAGAAGTTTTGTATAAATGTATTGCCGTGTTATTAAGTCTTTTGCTTTAAGTTCTTTTCTCTATAAGAGGTGGAATAGAATAACCCGGTTGAAGCGTAATGATCATACGTCTGTAATGCATTGTATGTCCCATAATAGGTCCCATCCTTCTACCCTTTCCCGGGAGTCGATGACTATTCATAGCTATTACCTTGACACCAAAGAAGAGTTCGACCCAATGCTTTATTTCTGTCCTAGTTGATCCTGATTCGACATTAAAAGTATATTGATTGTTCCCCAATAACCGAATACTTTTTTCTGTAAATACTGCATATTTGATTCCATCCATAAATCCATTTTCTTCCCTATGAGTTCCAGTATCGATAAGAATTCTAGTTCTTACTGTTCATATGTTATGGTATGAATATACCATACCAATTCGCTATGTATGGATGATGAGATTCCATTGATACAGAGTCAATTCCAATAGACTTATTGAATGTTCCCATTGGCGTGCATCCAGCAGGAATTGAACCTACGAATTTGCCAATTATGAGTTGGGCGCTTTAACCATTCAGCCATGGATGCTTAACAGGGATCATCGTACATCGTGAATAACCAAATTCCAATTGAAATGAAATCTTTAGGAGGAATCAATGAAACGACATCAATTCAAATCCTGGATATTCGAATTGAGAGAGATATTGAGAGAGATCAAGAATTCTCACTATTTCTTAGATTCATGGATCAAATTCGATTCAGTGGGATCTTTCACTCACATTTTTTTCCACCAAGAACGTTTTATGAAACTCTTTGACCCCCGAATTTGGAGTATCCTACTTTCACGTGATTCACAGGGTGCAACAAGCAATCGATATTTCACGATCAAAGGTTTAGTACTGCTTGTAGTAGTGGTCCTTCTATCTCGTATTAACAATCGAAAGATGGTCGAAAGAAAAAATCTCTATTTGATGGGGCTTCTTCCTATACCTATGAATTCCATTGGACCCAGAAAGGAGACATTGGAAGAATCTTTTTGGTCTTCCAATAGAAATAGGTTGATTGTTTCGCTCCTGTATCTTCCAAAAGGGAAAAAGATTTCTGAGAGTTGTTTCATGGATCCGCAAGAGAGTACTTGGGTTATCCCAATAAAGAAAAAGCGTATCATGCCTGAATCTAACCGGGGTTCGCGGTGGTGGAGGAACCGGATCGGAAAAAAGAGGGATTCTAGTTGTCAGATATCTAATGAAACCGTAGCTGGAATTGAGATCTCATTCAAAGAGAAAGATAGCAAATATCTGGAGTTTCTTTTTTTATCCTATACGGATGATCCGATCCGCAAGGACCATGATTGGGAATTGTTTGATCGTCTTTCTCCGAGGAAGAAACGAAACATAATCAACTTGAATTCGGGACAGCTATTCGAAATCTTAGGGAAAGACTTGATTTGTTATCTCATGTCTGCTTTTCGTGAAAAAAGACCAATTCAGGGGGAGAGTTTCTTCAAACAACAAGGAGCTGGGGCAACTATGCAATCCAATGATATTGAGCATGTTTCTCATCTCTTCTCGAGAAACAAGTGGGGTCTTTCTTTGCAAAATTGTGCTCAATTTCATATGTGGCAATTCCGCCAAGATCTCTTCGTTAGTTGGGGGAAGAATCAGCACGAATCGGATTTTTTGAGGAACGTCTCGAGAGAGAATTGGATTTGGTTAGACAATGTGTGGTTGGTAAACAAGGATCGGTTTTTTAGCAAGGTACGGAATGTATTGTCAAATATTCAATATGATTCCACAAGATCTATTTTCGTTCAAGTAACGGATTCTAGCCAATGGAAAGGATCTTCTTCTGATCAATCCAGAGATCATTTCGATTCCGTTAGAAATGAGAATTCAGAATATCACACATTGATCGATCAAACAGAGATTCAGCAACTAAAAGAGAGATCGATTCTTTGGGATCCTTCCTTTCTTCAAACGGAACGAACAGAGATAGAATCAGATCGATTCCCGAAATGCCTTTTTGGATCTTCCTCCATGTCCTGGCTATTCACAGAACCTGAGAAGCGGATGAATAATCATCTGCTTCCGGAAGAAATCGAAGAATTTCTTGGGAATCCTACAAGATCAATTCGTTCTTTTTTCTCTGACAGATGGTCAGAACTTCATCTGGGTTCGAATCCTACTGAGAGGTCCACTAGAGATCCTAAATTGTTGAAGAAAAAACAAGATGTTTCTTTTGTCCCTTCCAGGCGAGCGGAAAAGAAAGAAATGGTTGATATATTCAAGATAATTACGTATTTACAAGATACCGTCTCAATTCATCCTTCGGAACCATATCACATCCCGAATCTGGTTCCGAAGGATGAACCGGATATGGACAGTTCCAATAAGATTTCATTCTTGAACAAAAATCCATTTTTTGATTTCTTTCATCTATTCCATGACCGGAACAAAGGGGGATACGCGTTACGCCACGATTTTTTTGAATCAGAAGAGAGATTCCC